CCAACTTAGAGTTGTCAATTATATCCTTTATGGAAATGGAAAGTCAATTCGAGGAATTTCTCACACAAGTATTCAATTAGTTCGGACTTGCTTAGTATTGAATTGGGACCAAGAAAAAAACGGTTCTATAGAAGAGGTTCATGCTTCCTTTGTTGAGGTAAGGGCAAATGATCTGATTCGCGATTTCATAAGAATTGAGTTAGTCAAGTCTACTATTTCATATACTGTAAAAAGGTATGATACGGCGGGTTCAGGATTGATTCCCGATAATGGATTAGATCGCACCAATATCAATCCTTTTTATTCCAAAGGGAAGATTCCATTAGTTACCCAGCATCAAGAAACTGTCGGTACGTTGTTGAATCGAAATAAGGAATGCCAATCTTTGATAATTTTGTCATCATTCAATTGTTTTCGAGTTGGTCCATTCAACGGTTCGAAATATAACAATGTGGCAAAAGAGTCAAATCCTATAACTCCAATTAGGGATTTGTTGGGTCCCTTAGGTACTATTGTACCTAAAATAGTGAACTTTTATTCATCTTACCATTTAATAACTCATAATCAGATCTTGTTAAACAAATATTGGCTACTTGACAATTTTAAACAGACTTTCCAAGTACTTGAAGTACTTAAATACTGTTTAATAGATGAAAATAGGAGGATTTATAATCCTGGTCCGTGCAATAACATCATTTTGAATCCATTCCATTTGAATTGGTGCTTTCTACATTACAATTATTGTGAAGAGACATCCACAATAATTAGCATTGGACAATTTATTTGTGAAAATATATGTCTATTTAAATATGGACCACGCATAAAAAAATCTGGTCAAATTTTAATTGTTCATGTTGACTCCTTAATTATAAGATCTGCTAAGCCCTATTTGGCCACTCCAGGGGCGACTGTTCATGGACATTATGGAGAAACCCTTTTTGAAGGAGATACATTAGTTACATTTATATATGAAAAATCCCGATCTGGTGACATAACGCAAGGTCTTCCAAAAGTGGAACAAATCTTAGAAGTTCGCTCGATTGGTTCAATATCGATGAACCTTGAAAGGAGAGTTGAAGGTTGGAACGAGCGTATACCAAGAATTCTTGGAATTCCTTGGGGATTCTTAATTGGAGCTGAGCTAACCATAGCCCAAAGTCGTATCTCTTTGGTTAATAAGATCCAAAAGGTTTATCGATCCCAGGGGGTACAGATCCATAATAGACATATAGAGATTATTGTACGGCAAGTAACATCAAAAGTGTTGGTTTCAGAAGATGGAATGTCTAATGTTTTTTTACCTGGAGAATTAATCGGATTGTTGCGAGCGGAACGAGCAGGGCGTGCTTTAGACGAAGCGATCTGTTATCGGGCAATTTTATTGGGAATAACGAGGGCATCTCTGAATACTCAAAGTTTCATATCCGAAGCAAGTTTTCAAGAAACTGCTAGAGTTTTAGCAAAAGCTGCTCTACGGGGTCGTATTGATTGGTTGAAGGGTCTGAAAGAAAATGTTGTTCTGGGGGGTATTATCCCTGTCGGTACGGGATTCAAAAAATTAGTGCACCGTTCAAGGCAAGACAAAAACATTCATTTGGAAATCAAAAAGAAAAATCTATTCGAGTTGGAAATGAGAGATATTTTGTTACACCATAGAGAATTTTTTTGTTCTTGCGCCCCAAGCAATTTCCATGACACACCAGAAAAATTATTTACGCGAATTCATAATTCCTAAGGAGAGATTTATTCTTTAAATTACTTTCTAGTTATTTTCTAGTTATTGATTTGGTAATAAATAAAATTGAGTAAGTAATAATCAAAATTAATGGTTTGGGCTGTGTATCGACGGTCAATCCCGGTAGAAAGTTCCGTAGGAACAATTATTTATTTATAAAAAAAAAAAGAGAAAGCGTGGGAAAAATGACAAGAAGATATTGGAACATCCATTTGGAAGAGATGATGAAAGCAGGAGTTCATTTTGGTCATGGTACTAAGAAATGGAATCCTAGAATGGCCCCTTATATCTCTGCAAAGCGTAAAGGTATTCATATTATAAATCTTACTAGAACTGCTCGTTTTTTATCAGAAGCCTGTGATTTAGTTTTTGATGCAGCAAGTCGAGGAAAAAACTTCTTAATCGTTGGTACCAAAAATAAAGCAGCAGATTTAGTAGCATCAGCTGCAATAAGGGCTCGATGTCATTATGTTAATAGAAAATGGCTCGGTGGTATGTTAACGAATTGGTCCACTACGGAAACGAGACTTCATAAGTTCAGAGACTTAAGAGCAGAACAAAAGATGGGGAAACTCAACCGTCTCCCTAAAAGAGATGCAGCAATGTTGAAGAGAAAATTATCTACTTTGCAAACATATCTGGGTGGGATCAAATATATGATGGGGTTGCCCGATATTGTAATCATCGTCGATCAGCAAGAAGAATATACGGCTCTTCGAGAATGTGTCATTTTGGGAATTCCGACGATTTGTTTAATCGATACAAATTGCGACCCAGATCTCGCAGATATTTCGATTCCAGCCAACGATGATGCTATAGCTTCAATCCGATTGATTCTTAACAAATTAGTATCCGCAATTTGTGAGGGTCGTTCTAGCTATATAAGAAGTCGTTGATTATGATTATGTTATGATTAAGAATAATAAGATTAGTTAATTATTTTAATTTATTTTATTGGATCGGTTACTATTCTTGTCTTGAATTTTTATTTTAAAAAGAGATAAAATGGGATATTATTGATATTATGTTATGTGATTTCTTGGTATCCTAAATATATGATTAATGATGAAAGCGGATGAGTTGCGAAAGAGATGGTTGAATCAAAATAATTCTTTTTTTTGAAGTTCGATTTCTGCCAGAGGACAATATGAATGTTATACCATGTTCCATTAAAACACTCAAAGGGTTATACGATATATCAGGTGTAGAAGTAGGCCAACATTTATATTGGCAAATAGGAGGTTTACAAATTCATGCCCAAGTACTTATCACTTCTTGGGTCGTAATTGCTATCTTATTAGGTTCAGTCATCCTAGCTGTTCGGAATCCACAAACCATTCCAACCGACGGTCAGAATTTCTTCGAATATGTCCTTGAATTTATTCGAGACTTGAGCAAAACTCAGATTGGAGAAGAATATGGTCCTTGGGTTCCCTTTATTGGAACTATGTTCCTATTTATTTTTGTTTCTAATTGGTCAGGTGCTCTTTTACCTTGGAAAATCATACAGTTACCTCATGGGGAGTTAGCCGCCCCCACGAATGATATAAATACTACTGTTGCTTTAGCTTTACTCACGTCAGTGGCATATTTTTATGCGGGTCTTACCAAAAAAGGATTGGGCTATTTCGGAAAATACATTCAACCAACTCCAATCCTTTTACCAATTAACATCCTAGAAGATTTCACAAAACCTTTATCTCTTAGTTTTCGACTTTTCGGGAATATATTGGCTGATGAATTAGTAGTTGTTGTTCTTGTTTCTTTAGTACCTTTAGTAGTTCCTATACCTGTCATGTTTCTTGGATTATTTACAAGTGGTATTCAAGCTCTTATTTTTGCAACTTTAGCTGCGGCTTATATAGGGGAATCCATGGAGGGTCATCATTGATTAGTTTTCGAAATAGTCTTTTTTTTTTTAGTTTATCCTAATTGAGGCAATGCATATAATTTACTTGGTTCTTGGTTGAGGAACATAATAGATAGAAATACATATATATATACGACTAGAGTTGTAGGAGGAAAGATAGACGATATTACGAAATGGTGGATGGGTTAGGGGTGTCACACTAGATATATGGAATGCCTATAAGCCCAGCCACAGCCCCTGTATATCTTTCGAAGAATTATTCTAGAATCCAATTCAACTAGAATCCAATTCAATATAAAATGCGGGCGGTTTACGTTATGAAAGAAACAAATGTATATGTGATATTAGATATATACTAGTTATATAGGGGTTATCCCTATCGAATCTATATTATATTATTTTTTATATTCGAAGTTTTAGTTACTTTGACTCGATAGATTTTAGTGATCAAATAAATAATAATTCATTGGTTGATTGTATCATTAACCATTTTTTTTTTGGTGCGAGGAACCTATCATCATGAATCCACTGATTTCTGCCGCTTCCGTTATTGCTGCTGGATTGGCCGTAGGGCTTGCTTCTATTGGACCTGGAGTTGGTCAAGGTACTGCTGCAGGCCAAGCCGTAGAAGGTATTGCGAGACAACCAGAAGCAGAAGGAAAAATACGAGGTACTTTATTGCTTAGTCTAGCTTTTATGGAAGCTTTAACAATTTATGGACTGGTCGTGGCACTAGCGCTTTTATTTGCGAATCCTTTTGTTTAATTTAAAACTCGAATGAAAATGTAAAAAAGTACATAACATACTTTTTTCTTATTTTATTAACTCGTTGCCGTTTGCTTTTGTGAATTATATCAATACTTTACTCCTACAATTATGTATTTGTTGCAACAATACCCCGGGAAGGACTGATTTGAGAATGAGGAATTAGTGGATTCGCTCGCTTTTTTCCTTCCCGTCCTTAGTTTAATACGATGGAATTTTTACTTTTCTTTTAAGAAGTGTTTGAACAAAGGGGATATTTTGCAATTGACACGAGACCTTAGTACCTAACTTAATAAGTATCTTATCGGAAACTTCAAAAAAAGAAAAAAAATAAGAAATTTTGTAATTCTCAAATTCAATAACTAAATTTAATCTACTCCCATAAAAAATGGGAAATTAAGAAAAAAAAGAAATCGATAAAAAAAAAGGGCGAGCCCAGTGATACAAAAAGAGCTCTGTTCTTTGTTAGTCCTATCTATAAGAGGAGAGCGTATGCAAAATGTAACCGATTCCTTCGTTTCCTTAGGCCGTTGGCCATCCGCCGGGAGTTTCGGGTTTAATACCGATATTTTAGCAACAAATCCAATAAATCTAAGTGTAGTGCTTGGTGTATTGATTTATTTTGGAAAG